CAGATTTAGCAACTGCGCCGGAAAATAATAGGAAAGCGCATAAAGTGACAAATAAAAGATTTACCTCATTATTATAAACCAAGTTATTGAATATTTCAAACAAATCCCGAAATTCGAAACTACCAGTTATCCAATAAAAACCCAAAATTCCTAATAATAAACCAAAATCCCCGACGCGATTAGTTACAAACGCTTTTTGACAGGCATTCGCCGCACTAGGTCGTGTGAACCAAAAACCTATTAATAGATAAGAACACATTCCAACTAATTCCCAAAAAATATAAATTTGTATCAAATTAGAACTAGTAACTAATCCCAACATTGAAGTATTGGAAAAACTCATATAAGCAAAAAATCTCAAATATCCTTGATCATGAGACATATAATTGTCACTATAAATAAGAACCATAATTCCAACAGTAGTGATTAATATTGACATAATAGAAGTAAGTGGATCAACCAAGCAGCCAAATTCTAAAGAAAAATCATTATTGATGGTCCAAGACCATACATATTGATAGACAAAATTCTTATTTATTTGCTGAATAGAAAAATAGGCTGCAAAAACCATAACTATACTTAACAATAAAACACTCGGAAAAGCCCACATACGACGAAGATTTTTTGTTGCCGTTGGAAAAAGTAGAAGTCCTGCTCCAATTAACATAGGAACTGGAAGTGGAATGAAAGGTAGAATCCATGAATATTGATATATATATTCCATAAAAAAAGAAATAAACGAATTTATCTTAATTAATTAATTGTTTCTGATTCACCGGTTCTTAGTTCTTTTCTTTTGAAAGGGGTTCGGTTAATAAAAAAAAATTAAGATATATAAAATAAAACTTAAATAGAATTTTTTAGCCTTAATTATTCTGAATCTTTGTAAACTATTTCAAATATTAAAAATCAAGAGGCTATAATTGGTCATACGTATTTTTGTTTTTATTAATGTTGAACTGTTAATATAAAACTTTTTAGTACAATTTTATGAAGATCTAAAAAATTGAAATTTTCATTCTAATTATTACGTATTACAATAATTTATTTATATCTATAGAGCAAGGAAAAATAATTAGACCAAACATTATTTGATATGAATCATACATAAAGTCCATAACTTGACCCATAAAAACTAGTTATTGTAATTAGGTTATTCAGCATCATTAAGCCATTTGTTTTATAACAAATTTTATTCTCTTCTATTACAATAAAAGCTATTTCTCGGAAATACTAGGATATCCACCACTTTATTTTACGTAAAAAAAGGGCAAATAAAATGCATTTTATAAATTAAAAATAAAAAATTATGTATTTTGTAGACTTTAACAGATTAACTACTAGTCTAATTCGAATTAGAAAATAATAAAATGGTTGTACTCTTTCTTCGAGCTTGACCAATTAAATAAATTAATATAATAGAAAATAAAATTCTTTAAGTTTTTAAAATTAAGCGAGATAGGGGATAGGGGTTGGGTTATTAAACTTTTTTATTTAGTTTATTACATGTATAAATGTAACACGACGAAAATATAGAGAAAACGTAATGCACAATCTTATCTTTTTTGTTTGTATTGTATTTTTTCATTTTATCGACTTCAATCTATTTGGCATAGTAGATCTTATTGTTCTTAGTAATATTTTAGGCGATTTTTACACCCCCTTTTTATTTTATGAAGGTAGTATAATTTAAAGAATAAATAGATAGAGAATAGTAAAGAACAATGGATTTTAAACACTAGATGTCTTTCACATCCAACTGAAGAACCTATTATAATTTTTTAATGGCAGTTCCAAAAAAACGCACCTCTATTTCAAAAAAACGTATTCGTAAAAATATTTGGAAAAGGAAGGGATATCGGGCAGCATTGAAAGCTTTTTCATTAGCGAAATCTCTTTCTACCGGGAGTTCTAAAAGTTTTTTTTGTGTAACAAATAAATAATCTGACTCGGTCTAATTATAAAAGTAATCTAATTTTTTTTTTTATTTATTTACTTTAATTTGAAGACATCTTTTTGCTTTCGTTTCTAATATAGATAATAATTCTTTTGTCTACTGAATTCGAAAAATGAACGGTACTTAAAAAAAAAGGATATACGCAAGCACAAGATTTCACCTTTCGTTTTAGTATGTTTTATCATTTTCAGGATGGGGATTATAACTTTCCCCATCGACTTGACTCACTAATAAAAATAAATTTCTTTTTTAGTTGTATTTTTTTTTTATAACGAAGAGAAGAGGTCGTTGAAACTAAACTTTTTTATTAAGGTTAAAATGTGTTTTATAATCTTCTAAACCATTATTTTTCGAAATTATTATCACTATAATAGACTCCTTAACCCAATTAAATTTATAAAAGTCCTTTTTACATTTTTAGGTCATTACATTATATGGCGAATGTACAAATTTTTAGTGATCTATTAATACAAAACTAACTATGCAAATATTTACATAAATATCTTGAGTGGATCATTGAAATTATGTTAAAATTTTCTTTTTTTCTTCATCAAAAAAATAAATTTATTATGTTAGATTAAAAATGCAAACGAGACAGAACATTGTTTTTAGTTCTATCCATGGATATGGATTGAAGTCAAAATTATTTAGTTACAATTGTTACATTTGAGTTTGAGGAGAGCAGAAAGTAATAACCTCCGACAAACCACATTGTTAGTTCAGTTAAATAAAATTTACATTTTAAAATAATAAATTAACGAAAAAATCTCTAATTTTTAAACAAGTTTTTATTCATCAATTTGAATGGTTTCCTAAAAAAAATATTGTATTGAAGAAACTCCTTCAATCTCGACGATTGGATAAAAATAGGTTATTATGATTTCGAATAAGCCGCTATGGTGAAATCGGTAGACACGCTGCTCTTAGGAAGCAGTGCTAGAGCATCTCGGTTCGAGTCCGAGTGGCGGCATGGCATCTTCTAAAAGAGTAAGTGCTATAATTAATTCAATTCCCGATTTCAATTCCTATAATTGAGGGACCCTTTATTTAATAATTTTTATGATATTTTCAACTTTAGAGCATATATTAACTCATATATCCTTTTCGATCGTGTCAATTGTAATTACCATTCATTTGATAACTTTATTAGTCGATGAAATAGCAGGCCTATATGATTCGTCAGAAAAGGGGATGATAGCTACTTTTTTCTGCATAACAGGATTATTAGTTACTCGTTGGATGTATTTTGGACATTTACCATTAAGCGATTTATATGAATCATTAATTTTTCTTTCGTGGAGTTTTTCTATTATTCATATGATTCCGTATTTAAAAAAAAAGAAAAACCATTTAAGCGTAATAACCGCGCCAAGTGTTATTTTTACTCAAGGTTTTGCTACTTCTGGTCTTTTAACCGAAATCCACCAGTCCGCAATATTAGTACCCGCTCTCCAATCCCATTGGTTAATGATGCACGTAAGTATGATGGTATTGAGCTATGCAGCTCTTTTGTGTGGATCATTATTATCACTAGCTCTTCTAGTGATTACATTTCGAAAATTCCTACGGATTTTTAGTAAAAGCAATACTTTAATAAATCAGTCATTTTACTTTGGTGAGATTCAATACGTGAACGACAGAAACAATGTCTTACGAAACACTTCTTTTATTTCGTCTCAAAATTATTACAGGTATCAATTGATTCAAAAATTGGATCGGTGGAGTTATCGTATTATTAGTCTAGGGTTTATCCTTTTAACCGTAGGTATTCTTTCGGGAGCAGTGTGGGCTAATGAAGCATGGGGATCATATTGGAATTGGGATCCAAAGGAGACTTGGGCATTTATTACTTGGACCGTATTCGCGATTTATTTACATATTAGAACAAATAAAAATTTTGAAAGTGTAAATTCTGCAATTGTGGCCTCAATGGGATTTCTTATAATTTGGATATGCTATTTTGGGGTTAATCTATTAGGAATAGGGTTGCATAGTTATGGTTCATTTACATTAATATCTAATTGAATTGAATAAAGGACTTGACGAATAGAAACATAGGACGGCATACGTGTATATATATACGAAAACTTCATGTAAACCGTCAAGAACCATTTGAATCATTCCATTTCCATTATTTGATTCAAATGGTTCTCACAAATGCCAAATAGATCTAGTTATAATATAATTCCAATTAAGTTATTTAACTTTGAACTTATCGAGAAGAAAAAATACTTATTTTTTTATTGTACAATCAACTATTTTTTAAATTGGGAGATTTCAGTTTAATCTTTTCGTTTACTCACAAAAACTATCTATAAAAATAATTGGATATAATAGCTTCGACCTTGTCAATTGATAATGAGAAAACGAAATCGGGATAAACACCAATACCTATTACCGGTAAAAGGATGGAGATCGACACAAATAATTCTCGCGGTCCAGAATCAAAAAAATAAGAGTTTGGGGCATTAAAAAGCTTGTATCCATAGAACATCTGACGTAACATAGATAATAAATAAATAGGAGTTAATATCATTCCAATTGCCATTACAAAAGTAATTAATACTTTTGTCATTAAAAGATATTTTTGGCTAGTAAGTATTCCAAAAAAAACTATCAATTCGGCAACAAAACCGCTCATGCCCGGTAATGCAAGAGAAGCCATTGATACGATACTGAAAGTCGTGAATATTTTTGGAAGTGCGATAGCCATTCCGCCCATTGCGTCGAGATAAACAAGACGTATTCTATCATAACTCGTTCCGGCCAAGAAAAAAAGCGCTGCGCCAATAAATCCGTGAGAGATTATTTGTAAAATGGCTCCATTGAGTCCCGTATCGCTTATAGACCCAATTCCTATAATTATGAAACCCATATGAGATACAGAAGAGTAGGCTATTCTTTTTTTTAAATTACGCTGACCAGTAGATGTTAAAGCTGCATAGATTATTTGAATTGTGCCTACTATTATCAACCAGGGAGAAAATATAGAATGGGCGTGGGGTAATAATTCCATATTGATTCGAATCAATCCATATGCTCCCATTTTTAATAAGATTCCGGCTAAAAGCATACAAGTACTGTAATGCGCCTCTCCATGGGTGTCTGGTAACCATGTATGTAAGGGTATGATCGGTAATTTGACAGCAAAAGCAATAAGAAAGCCAATATAGAATATTATTTCCAGTGCTACGGGATACGATTGATTAGCTGATGTTTCAAAATTTAATGTTGGTTCATTGGAACCATATAAACCAATACTCAAAACTCCCATTAATAAAAAAACGGAACTTCCTGCAGTGTACAAAATAAATTTTGTAGCTGAATACAAACGTTTCTTTCCCCCCCACATGGATATAAGTAGATAAACTGGAATTAATTCTAACTCCCACATGATGAAAAAAAGTAAAAGGTCTCGAGAAGAAAAAAGTCCTATTTGACCACTATACATTGCTAACATCAGGAAATGGAATAGTCGGGAATCCCGAGTAACCGGCCGAGCCGCTAAAGTTGCTAAAGTTGTAATAAATCCTGTCAGTAAAATAGGTCCTATAGAAATTCCATCTATTCCCAATCTCCAGTAAAAATCAAAAAAATCGATCCATTTATAATCCTCTGTCAATTGCATTAATGGATCATCCAATTTGAAACGATAACCGAATGCGTAGGTTGTTATAAGGAGTTCCACTATGCATATACCTATTGTATACCACCTAATTACCTTATTTCCTCTATGAGGGAGAAAGAAAATTAAGGAACCCGCGGATATTGGCAAAACTACAGCTAGCGTTAACCAAGGAAAATAATTCATGGTAAAAACAAGATAAACTTGGACCAGAAAAACCCGTACTCAAAATAAATATTTTTTGAGCGCGGGTTTTTGTCGGTAAAGGTAAAAAAATCAAATGTATTCAAGTAGGGTTTTCTGGAACGTATTAATAAGCTAGACCCATACTTCGAGTTGTTTCATGCCATAAATAAACTCGAACACTCAAGAAATCCGTTGGACAGGCGGATTCACATCTCTTACAACCGACACAGTCCTCTGTTCTTGGAGCAGAAGCAATTTGCTTAGCTTTACATCCGTCCCAAGGTATCATTTCTAATACATCCGTTGGGCAGGCTCGGACACATTGAGTACATCCTATACACGTATCATAAATCTTTACTGAATGCGACATTGGATCTATAAATTTTTGAATGTCAGAAATTTTCGATCTAGTAAACTTGGAAATGAATCATATATTTAAACACCAGATGAATCAATAATTTATCAGAATTTTTATAATCAATCTACTTCTTGATCGACTCATGCGATAGAACCAAGATACTTTGATTTTCGAAAATATGTATTATACATAATTATGGTCATGGTAATTCGAATTTAGGAATATTATAATTTATATGATTAAGACTACTTATTCAACAAATTCGATTGATTGATACGAGTTGATTTTCTGTTACGATAAATTGACGAAACAATAGCCAGGCCAATAGCTGCTTCAGCGGCTGCAATAGCTATAACAAAAATGGAGAAAATATTTCCTTTTAATTGTCGACTATCAAAAAAATCAGAAAATGTTACGAAATTTATATTAACTGCATTCAGTATAAGTTCAAGACACATAAGGGCTCTAACCATATTTCGGCTCGTGATCAATCCATAGATGCCGATAGAAAATAAGTAGGCACTCAAAACAAGTACATGTTCGAGCATCATTGACCAACTCCTTCTCAATTTTGATTCATTTAAAAATGAACTGAACAACAATTCAACAGATTCAATTGACTAGAATAAAAAAAGTACGGAACAAGGGAATATATTCTATTGATCTATAGAATAGCTTTAATAAAATAATTTCTATTTTAGCCATAACCAATCTTTAATTGAAGGAAAATAAATGTAATAAAACAGAACAGAGTTTAATTTGGATTGCTATTACTAATTCTATAGATTTTTTACTGTCGAGCCACGGCAATTGCACCTATCAAAGCCGCTAAAAGAATTATTGAAACGAATTCGAATGGAAGAAAAAAATCTGTTGATAAATGAATTCCAATTTGTTGACTATTACTTATCAAATCTTGCTCTACAATCTGATTTGATCTTGTAGTCCAAATAATCCCGTACCATGACGTATCTGTAATAGTAATCATGAGTAAAACAAAAATACTTGTACAAACTGGCAAAGTAACCCCATCCCCAACGGTCCAAAGATTCAAATCTTTGTAATAATCCGAACCATTCATGAACATCACGGCAAATACGATTAAAACATTTATAGCTCCCACGTAAATAAGTAGTTGTGCAGCAGCTACAAAATAGGAGTTTAATAGAATATAGAATAGGGATATACAAACAAGAACTAGTCCCAATGAAAAGGCAGAATAAATGAGGTTGGTAAATAATACCACTCCCATACCTCCTAGTATAAGAACCGATCCCAAAAAGACTAAAAGAAAATCGTGTATTGGTCCGGGCAAATCCATTATATGTAAAATAAGAAATAAATAAATCGAAATATTTTTCATGACCTTATTGAGACCCGACCAGGAAAAATTTTTTATGATTTTTGAGCAATTCCTAATTAAATCCGAAGAGATATTAATAAATGTAAGTACAATTATTGGACTAATTTCATTCTTTATCTGAAAAAGTAGTTCTAATTCGAAACTATATATTTTATATTTTTGAAAAATGAAAAATATATTAATTAATATATTTTTCAATCCAAATTAAGATGTGATTTTTACCAAGCAATCCATAGTTGGTATTTGTAGTTATTGACCAAACAAAACGAAAGAAACCTTATTCCTTTAGATTAGATCAAAACTAAATCTTAGTATTAGTAAAGTAATTATAAATTATTCTTTAATCAAGAGATTTACTTATTTTTTTATTTGAGGCGAATTGGAAATTGTTCTAATTGTATAATCATCAATTACTGACATTGGTACACGACCCAAAGCAATTTGATTATAATTCAATTCATGACGATCATAAGTAGAAAGTTCATATTCTTCAGTCATTGATAAACAATTTGTTGGACAATACTCAACGCAATTACCACAAAATATGCAGACTCCGAAATCAATACTGTAATTAAGCAACCGTTTCTTACGAATGTCAGTTTCCAATTTCCAATCAACAACGGGTAAATCTATAGGACATACACGAACACATACTTCACAAGCAATACATTTATCAAATTCAAAATGGATTCGACCGCGGAAACGCTCCGCGGCGATTAATTTTTCATAAGGATATTGAATAGTTACGGGTAAACGATTTGCGTGGGATAAAGTAATCATGAAACTTTGACCAATGTACCTTGCAGCTCGTACTGTTTGTTGACCATAATTCATGAACCCAGTTACCATAGAGAACATATCGTTAATATATATATGAATAATTTTATGTTTGTTTATTTCTCTTGTTTGAAACAAGTTGTGAATAGAGTATAGAATGTTCCTTTACAGCGAAAAGAGTTGGGAAGAAGTTGTTAATAATAGATTACCTAGAGAAATAGGTAAAAGAAATTTCCATCCAAGATTCAATAGTTGGTCCATTCTTAGCCTCGGTAAAGTCCATCTTGTTGTGATAGGAATGAACAAAAACAAATAAGTTTTAGCTAATGTAATAAAGATACCAATTGTCGCTCCAAAAACGCCACATGTTTTATTTAGTTCAAAAAGTTCAGAAATATATATGTCCGGAATAGAGATATTCCAACCTCCCAAGTAAAGAACTGTGACAAATAATGACGAAACTAATAGGTTTAGATAGGAAGCAACATAAAATAAACCAAATTTTATACCCGAGTATTCGGTTTGATAACCTGCTACTAATTCTTCTTCTGCTTCTGGTAAATCAAAAGGCAATCTCTCACATTCTGCTAGGGACGAAATGATAAAAATGATAAACCCTATAGGCTGACGCCACAAATTCCATCCCCAAAAACCATATTTGGATTGCGCTTCAACTATATCAACTGTACTTAAACTGTTAGATAATTATAGTCGGTGATACCATCACTGTTACCATCGCTATTACAGAACCGTACATGAGATTTTCACCTCATACGGCTCCTTGAAAGCCGGAAATAAATCTAAGGACCGCATCAGTATTATTTTATCTTAATATCTTTGTAGGATGGATTAAGTCAAAATCTATCGAACGGTCCAAAATTAGACCAATTAAATTCTGCCTGTTATAATTATTTAAATTAATAATTTAAATAATTAATAATAAATAAAAAGTACTTCTGAATTGATCTCATCCTTTCTTTAATAATTTGAATTCTTCTTTGTTCAGTAATAACTTAACTGTTCAATAAAATACTTATTGTAGAAATATCAATAACCCGTTGGTTTCACTTACGAAAAATAATTCGATATTAATTCATCAATTATGACACAAATTTTATATCTATTAATATGTATATGGGAAAGAAAAAAAGAATAAAAAAGATATTTTTTTTATTCTTTTATTGTAATTGGATTTCTTTCTCTTTTTTTTTCATTCCTATTCTTCTTTCTATTTCTGAGAAAAAGAGGGTTACAAAATAAAAAGAAAGTAAAGGATTATTTCGTTTCCAATAGTTATTTATTTAATCGGTGGATAGGAGCATACTCTGGATTGGAATCGTGTCGTGGGGAGTACTGCTTGATCATTTCTACCAACTTAAAGCCCCAATTAGTATTCTTTGTATATTTATATTATGTAAAAATGTCCTTTTGGAGAATTTACATAATCTCGGTTACTAATCCTTTACATATTTTGGTGTTTCTAACCATCCACTCGTTTTTGCTCAACCCCCCCATATGGTAATACATACAAATGATAGTGAAAACTTAATATGGTTGATCTTTTGAGCCCGCTTCAAGTCAGGATGACTAATCAACCAATCTTGGGGGAACCGGTCTCTTCTGCTTTTGTTTATTTCCGCTTAACTCTTTAACTCTTATACATAGAAAATGAGACTTAATCTTTTTACTGCGAATTTATATATAAGCTGTTTTCTTTCACTCATATAACTATTTGATTTAGTTCATCAATCCGAATAATGAATAAAAAAAATGAAGATATCTACTCAATTCATTGCAACCCTTTCCTTGAAAGGAGGGAATAGAGAAAAGTGTATGTCCATGTATCAACGAATCGCACGTAGAGATATTGATAACACACATAAAGTTAATGGTATTTCATAACTAATCGATTGAGCAGCAGCTCGTAGACCACCTAAAAAAGAATATTTATTATTTGACCCGTATCCTGACATAAGAAGTCCAATTGGAGCAATACTGGAAATGGCAATCCATAAAAAAACACCAATATTGAGATCTGCTAAAACAAGGTGATAGCCAAAAGGAACTACTGAATAGCTTACTAAAATTGATATGACTGCTATGGACGGCCCGATGCTGAATAAACGATTATCACCCCTAGATGGAATAATATTTTCTTTGAAAAGTAGTTTTGCCCCATCGGCTAGAGCTTGAAGAACTCCCAAAGGGCCAGCGTATTCAGGGCCAATGCGTTGTTGTATACCTGCGGATATTTCTCTTTCTAACCATACAATTACCAGTACGCCTATTGTGATTCCCAATACAAGAATCAAAATAGGAATAAGCACCCATATAATTCCATAAACCTCTTTTAAAAATTCTAATCTAGAAAAAGAATCAATATCTTGTACTTCTGGTGTATGAATTATCATTTCAACGATCAACTTCTCCCATAATGATATCTATACTACCTAGTATCGTCATAATATCAGCCAATTTCATTCTTTTAACTAACTGAGGAAGAATTTGCAAATTGATAAAACCCGGAGGGCGAATTTTCCATCTCCAAGGAAAACCACTCTGATCCCCTATCAGAAAAATTCCCAATTCTCCCTTTGGGGCTTCGACTCTCACATAAAGTTCTTGTTTTGGCAATTCAAATGTAGGAGAAGGTTTTTTACTAATAAATCGATATTCAAAATCATTCCATTCCGGATTCCTTTCTGTATCAAAGTATCGTATTTCTAAATTCTCATAGGGTCCCCCTGGAATTCCTTCCAGGGCCTGTTGAATAATTTTTATGGATTCTATCATTTCACCAATTCGGACTAGATAACGAGCCAACGAATCTCCTTCTTTTTGCCACTGTACTTCCCAATCAAATTCGTCGTAACACTCATAATGATCAACTTTACGAAGATCCCATTGTATTCCGGAAGCTCGCAGCATTGGTCCCGATAAACCCCAATTTATTACTTCCTCTCTACCAATAATGCCTACACCCTCGACGCGTTCTAAAAAAATAGGATTTCGTGTAATAAGTTTTTGATATTCAGCAACTCTTGTTAAAAAATAATCGCAGAAATCCAAACATTTATCTATCCAGCCATGAGGTAGATCGGCCGCTACTCCTCCGATACGAAAATAATTATGCATCATTCTCATACCAGTGGCAGCTTCGAATAGATCATATATTAATTCTCTTTCTCTAAAAATATAGAAAAAGGGAGTTTGTGCACCAATATCCGCCATAAAAGGACCGAGCCATAATAGATGAGAAGCTATACGACTCAACTCCAACATAATTATTCTGATATAGCTGGCTCTTTTAGGTACTTGAATATTTCCCAACCGTTCCGGTCCGTTTACAGTTATTGCTTCTGTGAACATAGTAGCTAAATAATCCCAACGTGTTACATAAGGCAAATATTGTATAATTGTTCGGTTTTCTGCAATTTTTTCCATCCCTCGGTGTAAATAACCCAATATTGGTTCACAGTCAATAACATCTTCACCATCTAGAGTAATGATGAGTCGAAGAACACCATGCATTGATGGGTGGTGTGGGCCCATATTGACTATCATGAGGTCTTTTCTTGTAGCTGGTATATTCATAGGTTTTTCCTCGATTCATTATTTCATGGATTGCTGAAAACGAAAAAAAGTTCATTAAAATTCAAGATTTCATAAATCAAATAATTCAAAATACCTGTTAAAATTAACGAGTTTTTGACTCGCGAATATCCAACTGATTAATTAATTCTTTATAACATATTATATTTTTCTTTGACAAATAAGACAGCAGTCGGTGACGTTTTCCCAGAATTTTACGTAAACCTCTCTGAGATAAATAGTCTTTTTTGTGTAATTGTAAATGTGAAGTAAGTCTTCGTATCCTATTTGTGAAACGAACTATTTGAAATTCAACAGACCCTCTGTTTTCTTCTTTTTCTTCTTGTGAAATAACTGAGATGAATGAATTTTTTACCATAAAATGAAATCTTCTCTACCCCCTCTTTATTATTTTAAGATATTTTTATTGATAGATATCTTTATTGATCAGTAATAATAATGCCCCTCATTTTTATTTTGTATATACAACAATCTTAATTTTTTTATTAATAAAATTTAATCAATTCAATTTAAATTTTTTAATTCGATTTGAAAAGGTATACAAAAGCATGGTTGTTTTCTGCACTCACAAAAGATTAGACCTAAAATAAGAATATTTTGTCGATTCATTTCTAGATATAATTGAGATGTCATTAAATTAGTATCATGTATCAGAATGGAATGTAAGACAATGCATGTGTGCCTCTCTTTGTCCTCATAGACCAGATATGGTATGGGAAATTATAGTAAAAATTTACTATTAATGAATTTTCAATCGCGGATACATATGTATTCTTACCATACTGAAACGACTGCCGTTATTGGTATTAAACCAATAACGATTCATACAAGCTAAATCTTCTACTCGATAATTGGGCCAAAGAAATAACTTTAATTTAATAAGTCTTTTTTTATATTTTTTGCTTTTTTTATCCAAAACTTGAATGTTTACCTTATTCCCATTAGAAATTGCTGCATTTCTATGTCTATTCTTAGAATTGAAACAAATTAGAATTCTCAATTCTCTACGACGTCGAGGTGATAAAATATTTTCAGGAACAAACAAATCATAGTTATTTTTATCTCTATTTCCAGTCATTTTTTGATATTTTCTAATGACTTCATCATAATTCTTATAAACATGTTTTTTTTCTCGGTATCTTTGATTAATTGGGTGTTTACTTTTATGAACTAATGAAATACCGATCGTTTGATACATAATAAATTTTCCATCATTTTTTATAGATATACGAATTGGTTCAATAATCAAAATTCCCCTTTTAATCAATTCTGTAAGAGTTAAATCTTTCTGAATCATCAGAATATCCAGACTCATTTCGCCCCTTTGAATAGAGGATATAGTAATTTCTCTTGGATTTATCAGTCTAAGCAGGAGACAATATACTTTGATGTTATTAATTATTTTTTTATTTAAAGAATCATCCCACCTCAATTGAAAATGCAAATACCTTTTTAGGAAGAAATCAAACTCCGCTTTTGTATTGATCTTGTATTGCTTTTTATTTCTATATTTTTTCATGTCCGATCCCATATAATCCTCTTCAGCATCTTTTTCTTGGTTTGAAAGAGCTGAGTTAAGATCCGCTCGGCCCGCGGATTCTTTTTCCCCTTGATTTCGGTTTTCTAATTCAAGAGATTTTTTTTCATTCGATGGTATAAAAGGATCTCCTTTTTTATTTCCAGCGATGCTTTTGTTTTCACTCGCATTTTCATTTATATTAGAATTAAAAAGCAGTAATTTAATTGGTATAACCCACGGTTTAATTTTATACGTATTATAAAGTATCAAAAATTCTGGGAAGAACCAAAGTTCCAGATTTGATATGGGACGACTTAGTATTTCTTCATTCATTCCCATCCAATCAAAAACCCTTTTTTCATTGGATAGGTTGATTTCTTGATCTTGCTGAATCGTGACATAAAAAAGACCTTTCTTATTGATTTTATCAATTATTTGATACTTATTAACCCTGCTCTTACTATATTTATTACTCTTAGTGGCAGTATCAATATCGATCCAGGTTTCAATATCGACCTTCTTTTTAAGACAAAAGTTGAGAATTCTCCAATCAAAATATTTTCTATCCGGATTTTTCTCCATATCTATAATATCATCTTCTACTAAATAATTATTGATAGGGATAATAGGAATACCTTCCAGCATATTAAATGATTTGTCTTTATGTGTGTTGTAATTATAAAAAATATTTCTGTTATTTTTTACTTGTAATGGTGATCCATAAATAGACGAGTCCTTCTTATCGTCATAATTAATAGATTTATATGCTAAAAGATCATATCTATATTGTTTTTGAAAATTATCCCTTTGATTCAATAATGAATCTCTTTCCATTTTTTTTTCGTAGTGAATTAATTGATCTTTTTCATATAAATTATATAAATCTGTATTTTGAGCTATACGGTGTTGATTCAATATATTTCGCCACTTTTGTGGTACTAACCTAGACCATTTAATCTGAGATACATCATATTGATAATGACGCCTTAACCAATTTGTCCATTGATTCATTCCAGAATTTAAAAGATTTTTATGTCTAAATTCGGAATGAAATAGTTCTTGTGTTACAAAAAAAAAATCCTTTATTTCCTTCTTAAGAAAAAAAGATGGTCCGTTATATTGAAATACAGATTTTAACTTATATAAGTTAATAAGTTGACTTTGTGATATTTTATAAAATACATATGCTTGTGAAAAGTAAGATAAGTCACAAAAAGTATTTGAATTCTTGTTACTAATATTAGTATTATAAAGTGACTTTTTTATAGTCGAAATAAATTGACTTTGATTTGTTTTATCAATTCTTTCTTGATTTGCTTCATTATTGTTAATGTATTTATTAATAATTTTTTTTGTTGATTCAAGAAAAAGTTGTGTATTGATGATAGGAATATTAATCATAGATATAAACATATTTACGTATATCCTTTCAATGAAAAATTTTATAAAATAATGTGATTTACGGATTAATCTAACATTTATTCTTTTTAATATCTGCCAAATATTTTTTTGTGATTCTAATCTTTTATTATCATAACTTATTTTGTTAGAACTCAAATTTATATCTGGAGTTATAAATCCCTTTTTCTTGGCTTTTGTAATT